AGACATGCCGAGCTCCATAAATTCTTGTATGTTAAAAAAAAAAGGGGGGGGGGGGGGGGGTGGCCGATTTCGTGAAAGATAGAATCAGTAAATCTAAAACTACTGCTTTTTTGTGAGATCGTCAATTGTACACCAAAGGTGTATTTAGAGTAGACCAAATCAGTATAGCTATCCTTTCTCTAACGCAGCAACGCAGTATCAATAAGTACCGAAAGGAAATGCTATATCTTCCTTGTCTATGTATAAATATACGTTTCCTTATAATTTAGAATATAAGATCTAAGTAAGGTTTACATTAGCGGCTTCATCATAGTAATAGAAAGTAAAGATTTTTAATGGTATGTTATGTAAAATCTATAAATCCCCTTCGTGGTTCATATTTTTTTTATAGATCATGGTACAATTTTATCTTTCCAAATCTAATGGGCAATGAACCAACCTATTATATTACTGTACAGAATTCAATGAGTTCAAATTAAAAAAGTAAAAGGGAATATCAAGCCCTTAGATCTATTGAAAAAAAAAATGAGAAAAATGTAGGTTATTTTCGAATTCAATTCTTTTGTTTTATTCTATTTCTATTAAAAAATTACTTAAACTTAAATAGTTTTGGAATATTGCACAAGGAATCTGTTGATTCGGAATCACAGGATCGGTCAATGGCACAGTTGATGAATCCCTTTTTCCGCCTATATTACCTATATCTATCTTTTTTTTAGTGTCCATCTATAATGACTGATGAATCAAGAATTTTCAATTGGAACTAGACTAATTCTTTCAATAAGTTTTTCTTACCATTGTATATGGATTGAAACTTAGGTAAATGTTTTATTCACATATGTAATAAAAGAACATATCTAATTTAGCTCTTTCATGCTTATTCTAACTAGTTATTTCGGTTTTTTAGTGGCTGCTTCAACTATAACTGCAGCTCTATTTATTGGTTTGAACAAGATACGACTTATCTGAAATGAATGAAATTAAATAAACAATTAAAAAAAAAAAAAGCCCCCTGAATATTCATATTTCATTTCCGGTATTCTATGGTTCCTTTCCGCGTCAATTGCCAATTCCTGGTCATTGAGATTCACGGATAATTCAGATTAATATTTAGGGATAGATCTTACCTCTCTTTTTATTCCCTAAAACAAATTGAAATGATTGAAGTTTTCCTATTTGGAATCGTCTTAGGTCTAATTCCTATTACTTTAACAGGATTATTTGTAACTGCATATTTACAATACAGACGCGGTGATCAGTTGGACCTTTGATTGAGTAACTTTTATTTTTTTAATTTGACCTCCTACAAGGAGGAGGTCAAATTAAAGTTGCAATTAAACTTTGTTTTAGTTTTGTGAAGTTATTTCATTATAATTCGACATAACATAAACGGAATCACGCTCTGTAGGATTTGAACCTACGACATCGGGTTTTGGAGACCCGCGTTCTACCGAACTGAACTAAGAGCGTTTTCTTATATCCCATAAGATTAGATTGGATTGTAAAGAAAATATTTTTTGACCCTTGGGGAGGTCTTGTGTACATATAGTATGCAAAAATTATGTCCAATTTTACCCGATCTTACTCAATGAATCTCTTGTAACTGTCCATAGGAGAAAGAATAGTAGGGATGGCAGGATTTGAACCCGCGACATTTTGTACCCAAAACAAACGCGCTACCAAGCTGCGCTACATCCCTTTTTAAGATTGTTGTACAGTGTCATTGTACAAAATCCATGTCTTGTTTTCTACATCGTTCGTTTTTCACCTATTTTTCCTCTACCTTACTACCTATATAATATATATATTAGGTAGAATTATTAGGTAGAATTAGGTATAATGTTCTTGTCATTTTTTTTTTTTTTTTTTTTTTTTAGTTTCATATAATCATATGTTTAATCTAATTTTTTTATTATTTATAATTGTATTAATTTCTAATTATATATATTTAATTAAATATTCAAAAATAAATATGAAAATTAAAATATTAAAAGAAAATAAAAAAATAATTATAAAATTAGAAATAATTAATATTAAAATTAAATAATTAAAATATTTAAAATCTAAAAATATATTTAAAAATATATTATTATATTATATTAATATTATAATAATAATAATATTATTATAATATATATATATATAATATATATATATATATAATATATATATAATAATAAATAATATATAATATAATAATAATATATAATATATATAATTAATAATAATATATATAATTAATAATAATATATATAATATAATTAATATAATAATAATTAATATAATAATAAATAATATAATATTTAATATTTTAATATTTATAATATATTATATATATATAATATAATATATAATATAATATATAATATTTATATAAATAAAATATAAAATATATTAATTTAAAATTTAATATTTAATAATAAAATATTTAATAATAAATATAATGATTAATAATAAAGAAAAAAATTTAAAATAAATAAATATCAAAGAAGAAGGAGGATTTAAAATGCGAGATATAAAAACATATCTCTCCACGGCACCTGTGCTAACCACTCTATGGTTTGGGTCTTTAGCGGGTCTATTGATAGAAATTAATCGTTTATTTCCAGATGCCTTGTCATTCCCCTTTTTTTAATTCTAATTGAATTCTTGTCTTGTATTGATATGTGAAGAAATGAAGAAGATTTGAGATACCATTCCACGTAACATGGCTTCAATTTAGATCCCCTTTTCTTTAGGATAGGAAAAAAAAGTGTATCGAACCTCAGTCAAAATACAGTGAATCTACAATATAATTTGGGATAAAAGAAATAGAAATGTGGATTAGGAATTAGGATAGGAAAGGAATAATTCCTAGTTAGAAAAAATTGTATTACTTAATTATTACTATATTTAATATTCTTATATTAATGAACTTCTATTAATGAATATGACTCTCTTTCTTTATTGTTTTAGATTATAGTACTTCGAAGTCATTCGACTTCTAATAATAATAATATTTTAAAATTCCATCTCTAGTTAGTAAATATATATTTTTTATTTTCTTTTGTTTTTGGTTCGGATCAAAAACAAAAATGAGGAGAGTTAAAAAGTGAAGTCGATCCAAAATGAAAAGGAGGTCCATGGCCAAGGGTAAAGATATCAGAATTATAGTGATTTTGGAATGTACCAGTTGTGTTCGAAAGGGTGTCAATAAAGAATCGCCGGGCTTTTCTAGATATATTACTCAAAAGAATCGACACAATACACCCAATCGATTAGAATTGAGAAAATTTTGTCGCTATTGTCAAAAATATATGATTCATGGGGAAATAAAGAAATAGATGGAACAGAATGCATGTGTGATTTTTCCAAGGAGCGGGAAGAGTAAGAACTTGACATCTTCACATAGATAATACAAACCAAATCCTATTTTGGTCGGATCTTAAATGAATAAAAAAAAGTAGAATTGTATTTTCTATATTATTTTATTTATATTTATATTATAATTATATATAAGATATAAGTATAAGATATAAGTATAAGAAATAAAATAAGATATAAGTATAAGATATAAGTATAAGAAATAAACAAACAAGGAATAAGCAAACCATGGATAAATACAAACAACCTTTTCGTAAATACAAGCGATCTTTTCGTAGGCATTTACCCCCAATTGGATCGGGGGATCGAATCGATTATAGAAACATGAGTTTAATTAGTCGATTTATTAGTGAACAAGGAAAAATCTTATCTAGACGGATGAATAGGTTGACCTTGAAACAACAACGATTAATTACTATTGCTATAAAACAAGCTCGTATTTTATCTTCGTTACCTTTTCGTAATAATGAGAAACAATTGGAGAGAGTGGAGTCGATCCCTAGAACTACAGGTCCTAGAACCAAAAAGAAATAGACATACTCCTCAAAACTCCAATAGGAACTCAAGCTCAGATTAATGTTTTGCTCGAAAAACCTAGAATCCCGAGTTGATTCTTGTGTTATAAAATGTTATAAAAAAGGAAAAATGGGTAATAAATTTTTTTTTTTGAAAGATGCTCGTTTATTTCAAATCTTAATTTCTTTTTCTTCTATCTTCCCGGAGAATGGACTCCGGGAAATTCTGTTTCAATCATTCTTGTTTCCTGTATAGTATATTCTTATATTCTATTAAGATTCTTTTATTCCTTTATTTGTATTTGATTGATTAATGATTTTATTTGAAATCATATCAAAACAAATCTTATTTGATAGGACTATTTGCACAAGTATTTTACGATTCAGAAGCAATTGTTTCTTGTACAGATTGTGTATGAATCTACTATAACTATAGGATACCATATCCTCACGAGTTACTGCATTTATCCGAGTGATCCACAAACGACGAAAATCTCTCTTTTTCCTGCTCCTATCTCGATGAGAGGAACCCAAAGCTCTCATTCTTTGTTGAGTACTCGTTCGAGTAAGTCTTGAATGAGCCCCTATAAAGGTTGATACAAATAAACAAATTTTTTTTCGACGTCTTCGAGCTGTATATCCCCGTTTAACTCTGGTCATTAAATCAAATGAAACTTTCTTGAATAACTAATGCATTTCTCTTCTTTCAGTCATCCTTTTCCTCCGGTCGATTAATAACAAAACGTATTTTTCCGATATATAAAATATAAATTCCAATGGCTTTTGCTACTATGACCTTCCCGACCACAATTTTTACTTCCGGGTATCTTGCCTGGAAATAATAAATTCTACTGCTGCTAAATAGTGGGTTTCCTCGTTTCTATGGCAACTTTTTAAACGGTGAGGTCCTCTCTATACACCGGAGCCTCTTCTTTCATTTCATCGAATTTTATTGTGAACTTGTATAGTTCACACTCTTTGGCTCTACCCCATCCTTTTTTCAATTAGAATTATTTTTTTTTCTAATTATAATTAGAAAGTAATAGTCCTTTTCACAAAAAAGCTATCCATACAGTGACGGCATTTAATTCTGTAAAGTGAAAGTTGGCTAGGTAGCTGACCCTGTTAGTCCGTTTTTTTTTTCAAGAATAAGAATAGGAGCATAACCCTTTTGCTTCTTATAAGACTATTTCCTCCGCTTAATGGATAACTATTTGCTACCAATGGAGAATTGCTTCTCATCTAAAACGGAGTGATTGGATTTGCACCAATAGAAACCATAAATTACATTACATAATATAATAGGTAAATGATAGATCCTCATTTTTAGATAGTTATTTAGATAGTAAATTAAATGGCGGTCTTTCACTCTATCTATCCTATTCATTGGTAGTGTTCATTGATACTGGAAAATTTTTTTCATTTCTTCAAACTCATGATCTGAACTGAACGAGTCGCACATACACCCTAGTACATGTTCCTCGACGCTGAGGACATCCTCGAAGAGCGGGGGATTTCGTGACATTTCTTATTGGCTGTCTTGCGTTTCTAATAAGTTGTTTAATGGTTGGCATGTCGTGTCTATATAATCTCATTCTAGATAGAATAGAGTGGGTTGGCTTAGATCGATCTTAACCTATCGATCTTAACCTGATGGTTGATGATTATGAAAGATTTCTATTCACTATCAAATCACGGAAAATTATAATTTTTAAATGGAATTCTATATTTATATATTTATATATATATAAAATCTCCAGTATTCTCATCTTCGACCGCTACAAGATCAACGATGCCATGAGCTTGGGCTTCTGTTGCTGACATAAAAACATCCCTTTCCATGTCTTCGGATATAACCCATAAAGGGTTGTACGTTCTTTGTACATAAACTTTTGTGAGGTTTTCGCGAAGCTTCAACAGTTCTTCTGCTTCCAGGATAAATTCCCCTGTTTGTGCCTCATAAAAAGAACTAGCAGGTTGGTGAATCATAACCCTGATGATATTGATATAACATCATGAACGATTCTTCCATGCGTATCTCGCACGATTTGATTAAAGTAAGGGGAAATCAAAATAACAAGAAGAAATTAAACAACCGTACGGGCATATTTTGTACATTGCATACGGCTCTGCAATGGAATTTCTTTTTTCTTCCTTTCCTTTTGCAATAGAATTTCTTCTATCGAAAAGAAGAAATATAACTCATATGATCCAAATGTTTAGATGATCCATTTACCACCCTTCCTTTCGTAGTAGTAAAGAAAAATACTATGATGGTTCTGTTGCTTTATTTTACTTTATTATTTATTATTTATTATATATATATTATATATATATAATTTATATAATTTATAATTTATCTATTTATCTTGTCTGTGGTTTAGCAATCCCAAAGTTTCTTTTTGATACGATCCAAGAAGGATAAAATAAATTTTTCCATTTTTTTTTACTCTTTCTCTGATAACATAAAGATAAGAAAGAGACTTCTGGTGTGGAAGAAAAATGGTTTGTGACGCTGAAATTAACTCTTGACACATAAGATCAAGATCCAATTGGTAATAACCCTTCTTTTTCATACTATTATCTCAATACAAAATCTCATGTTAGGAAAAAACAATAATGGTTTGCTCATATCGAACTCGAAGTGCCATGCTATTATTACTTATTCTTTTTTTTTTTTTATTTGATTCATATTCGATAGAGCGAAGGCATAGTCTTCTTTTTTTTTATAAAAAAACTCATTGGCGCCAAGCGTGAGGGAATGCTAGACGTTTGGTAATTTCTCCTCCGACCAAAATGAAAGATCCCATTGAAGCTGCTAATCCCATGCATATTGTATATACATCGGGTACCACAAATTGCATAGTGTCATAAATGGCTATTCCTGGTATTACCCATCCGCCTGGAGAGTTTATAAACAAATAAAGATCCCTAGTAGCATCTTCTATGCTGAGATATACCATGAGACCAGCAATTTGATTCGAGATCTCGCTATCAACCTCTTGGCCTAAAAAAAGTAGTCTTTCTCGATGAAGTCGGTTGATTAGGGCAAAATTGTATCCCTGTGGAACCGTACGTGCACCTTTGGATGCATACGGTTCAAAAGAGAAAAAAATCAATGTGTCGATTCCAGTCTTATTTCTTTTTTTTCTAACTGTTTTTCTAATGAAGCGTTTTGCTTTTCTTCCATTTTTTTTTTTTTAACATGAGTTTTGGCCTCCTTCCCGTTCCCTATATTCTATAATGTATAAAAAGTAAAAAAAAAAAAAAGAATTTTCGTAACTTATTGAACTAACTTCTCATTGATGTATTGTTTCATCAAAATTCAAATCACGATGTAATTTTCTTGTTCCTGAATGGGTCCTTTCAATTATTTTAGGTTTTTGTTCTACTCCGGGGGAATATTTGCCCGAATTATATTTGCACATATAGGGCAAATGATTTCAGTACTGCTTATTTTTTTTTTTCAATTCGTTTCATACCTTTACCCAAACGATTCCATGTATTCATCATAGTACTTGGTAGACAGTTTGAGATTATACCTTTTGAGATTATTTTGAGATTATCTCTATAGTAAGGCTAAGAATAGCCTATGATACAAGTGGTAATTATATCGTGTAAT